AAATCAAAAAGAAAAAGGACTTGTGCTGGATTTGCACTACATAAATACAAATCGATACAAAAGAGATATACGTGAAAGAATAAATTCCGAATAAGGACAAAATAGGAATAAATTAGGGATTTAGTCAATCAATTTAAGTAAAATAAACAAGCTTAATCCCTTGTTTTGTTATTTGTGAATAGATTTCCAACGAAAAACCGCCCAGTTGCGAGTAATGTAAATTTTTGATATTTCTAGATCCAATTACTTCATTGTATTCACTTGATCTTTTTTATATGCATCTTCTATCAATAAAATTTTAACAATAAAATGCATTTATTATGCATACTTATAGTATACAGGATTCTCTGTTAGCAATAATCGATAGGTAGGAATAGAACAAAAGAGGGGGGAGTAGTAAAGAAAAAGTTCTATAAAACTATATTCTAGAAAACTATATAAGAGTCATCCACACCCTCTTTTTTGTTCTATTCATTAATTGAATTTCGTTTGATTAAGACTAAATTCCGTAAAAACCCCTGCCTTTTTTGAAATATCATGAACGGTTCCTGTAGGTTGAGCGCCCCTGTCAAGGAAATCTAGAATAGCGGGAACATTTAAATGGGTTTGATTATTTATCGGATCATAAAAACCCACTTTCCGAAGATCTCTTCCTTCTCTTCGGGATCGAACATCAATTGCAACGATTCGATAAACGGCTCATTGGGATAGATGTAGATGAACAATACCCCCCCTAGAACCGTATAAGAAGTTTTCTCCTCGTACGGCTCGAGAAAAAATGATTCGAAGTTCTCGTTATGTCTATGTATATAATTAGAATGTGAAATAGATCTAGAAAATCATCAAATCAATTAGAGATTTAAGTCCTTCTTTTCTTTTTTTTCTTCTTTTTCGAAAACGAAGAAGAAAAAAACATTTGTACTCTCATAACTCAAGTTGGATAACTTTGAAATAGCCCAAAAGAAAATACTTAGGCTTAGGCATTTCATTTTTTGAGTGGTCTCTAACCCCTATTTTTCTTTGTCTCGTTTCGAATCTATTTTTGGATTCTTCATTCTGATCTAATTGTTAAGACAATTGAAAATGGTATTTCCTTGTTCCAGGATCTTTTATCTTTGCCTTGAATCATTGGGTTTAGACATTACTTCGGTGATCTTTAATCGTTTTAAAAAATGGCAGCAACATCCCCTTTTTTGTGATTTCTTGATAGAAAGAAATCATACGAACACTCGATTCCGACATAATACACTTTTGATTGAAAGAGTTTTACCAATTCCAACAAATTTTCTTTTTTTTTTTGATTGAAATTTGTTCGAATCGGATCCTTTCGATTTTGATATCGAAAATATACTTACGAAGTTTGTTTCAACTTATTGATTGTTATTAACCCTAGATCCTTGCCCCTGAGAAATGAATAAATTTCTACTCGAGCTCCATCATGTACTATTTACATTACAACCCAACAAAAAAGAGGATTCTAGTAGAACAGAACAAAGGATGTCGAGCCAAGAGCCCATTCATTCCTAGATAATAGAAAATAGAAAAGGGTGGATGGAAAAAATCCACAGCTGATCATGTCCTTCAAGTCGCACGTTGCTTTCTACCACATCGTTTCAAACGAAGTTTTACCATAACATTTCTATAGTTTGGAACCGGTATGTAATTGATTCAATTATGGAATCATGAATAGTCATTGCTTCAGTCGATACACAGTACTTTTTCCTTTTCCATGAAAGGGAATAGGTAATTTATGAAGAAAAGCTGTAGTAAGAATTCAATTTTACCTTATATTTGATTTTATGAATGCAATATTTTATTTTTTATTTTAGAAATATAAATAACACGAATCAAAAATAAGTTCTTTTTGAATCCGGATTGCATCTTCAAATGATTCGATAGAATAGATTCAACAATCTTACACTTCTTCGGATCCCAAGGAATCATAAGAAAGATTAAAAATATTTCATTGAAAAAATTTACCAACTCGACATCACCATTTGAATAAAATTTGGCTAAGAATTCTACTTGATCATCATAAGAGAGAGAAATCCATATTCAGATTGAACTGAACTGTCAATGATTTAAAAGAGATAGATCAAAAAACAAATTTCTTTTTTTCGTGGATTGGATACAAAAGAATAATGAAAGGGAATATTTAGGTTGTTATTCTTTTATCCTCAAAGATCAAATCATAATTGCAAAAAATCGTAAATTTACGTATCTATAAAATTAGACTGAAAAAATTGCATTGGAAGTTATTATTCCACAGTAAATATTTAACAGTAAGGTAAGAACTCACAAATTCTTTTTCAAAAAAAAAAAGCGAAACAAGGCTATCACTGAAATAGAAGGATAACAAGCCATGCATATAAGTATTTATGCAATTTAGGCGTAATTTCTTTGGCTTGGGCTTGAGATAATCTTTTCCTAAAAAAAAAAGTAAATAGGATGTATGAATCACCCCGTCTCAATTGTTATTAGATGGATTTACAATTATTCATTAAAGACAAAGACCAAATATCTAAAAATTAGGGTCAAAGAAAATCCATTCCATACGGAACCTTATTATTTGTTAAAGAAAATCCATTCCATACGGAACCTTATTATTTGTTAATGAGATTTGGACAGATATAGACATTCAAATTGATATCTTCCATCGTTTTATCTACTCCCATTATGAATTCATTCTGGGGGATGATGAATCATAAATAATAAATAAAAAACGGATCCTATTTGTATATATATAAATACAAAAAGGTCCATTGTTTCCTATTTTTTATTTTCAAAAAAACCAGTTTTAAGAGACTTAATCCCAGCGATTGAATTCAATCAGTACCAGGAAGAGCCTTTTTTTAGAATTCAGAAATGAAAGAAGAATAATTAATAATTGGGTTGTCTTATAAAAAAAAAGATAGGGGATATGGAGGCTTTTGCATTTCGATTTAGAATGTATTCTTGAAAATTCAACTAGATCCAAACATAAGGCTTTTCTAAGCAAACTAACTTAAATATGAAAATGAAGGGGAGGGACATAAGCTAAAAGGCCCATTGTGACCTATGCTCCCATCTTACTACCTGAATCACAAATGGATTCAGTTACATTTTTGTATTATTTGCAATCGATTTAATTTGTGTGCGAAAAAAGATCTGATTCAGAGAATCATTTTGATTTTGAAAAATTCGAAAAAAAAAAGTACATTTTATCAAAAATTATACTTTTTAAAATAGAAGGTTACTCAAAAAGGTAATTTTGAGTCTGATATATATGAGAGTCCGCTCTGGGACGGAAGGATTCGAACCTCCGAATAGCGGGACCAAAACCCGTTGCCTTACCACTTGGCGACGCCCCATTTCTATTTGATATTAATAAACACTAATATCGGTATTGGTTGTTCGTCAATTCCCGTACAAATCTCTATGAAATAAATTAGATTAGTGTTGGAGTCTTAAGATTTTGACCCGCGTAGATGTAGAATTAAAATAAATTTATTGATCATTACATATAATTCAATTAAGATATTGTATGAAAGTATGATTTCTTCTATTCTCTTGTGAGAATTGAAAGATTTTTGTTTTGATTGGTTTGGTTCAAAGAAGTATTTTTTGTCTACTTTACTTACTTTTCTTCATTTTTATCTTATCTCAATAAGATATTAATAACTCAATCAAAATACAATTATCTCCAAGAACAAAATGTTTGTTATGCTTAATATCTTTAGTTTGAGCTATATCTGTATTAATTCTGCCCTTGATTCGAGTAGTTTTGTATTAGCCAAATTACCCGAGGCCTACGCTTTTTTGAATCCAATTGTAGATGTTATGCCAGTAATACCTCTTTTCTTTTTTCTCTTAGCCTTTGTTTGGCAAGCTGCTGTAAGTTTTCGATGAGATATTTAATACTGTCCTAGAAAAAAAAATTCATGATTTATTTGAGTTCGAGAACCCAAATTCTAATAATTGATAAGATCAGATGAGTCTTACAATATGAACGAACCCTCAATTCAAAGAATGAAATTATTGGGTAGCCACGAGAAATTTAGATCGCCAGTTCCCGATTCTGACCTTTTTTTTTTGCTGAAAGACCCTATATAGAGTCCACCACAATATCGAATTCGAATTGTGTGAATTTCTGAAAACTCTTTTCTATTTCTAGAAATTCTAAAAACTGCTTCGTTTCATGGTGTCAAAATAGGATATATAGTATAAAAATAGAGAATCTATTCTCTTTCCCCCCCCCCAAAAAAAAAAAATGATTTGGAGATTGTGTAATGCTTACTCTCAAACTCTTTGTTTACACCGTAGTGATATTCTTTGTTTCTCTTTTCATTTTCGGATTCCTATCTAATGATCCAGGACGTAATCCCGGGCGTGAAGAATAAAAAAGAAAAAAAAAAGGTTTTCTTTGCTCTTATAAATGTTTTTAGGCTTTTATCTATTCCATATCTTTAACTATTAAAAGAAAATAAAAAAAGCAAAAAGAAAGGGTTGGTTAAATTTCGAATTTGAAAGATAGCAAGCCATCGACGGAAACGGAAAGAGAGGGATTCGAACCCTCGGTACGAATAACTCGTACAACGGATTAGCAATCCGACGCTTTAATCCACTCAGCCATCTCTCCTAATTAAAAAAAAAAAGATAATTACTATATTACATTACACAAAAAATAATGCTTGAAAAAAGCCTTCTTTAATAAAAAAGCCCTTCTTTTTCTTTCTATTTATATTATATATAGAAATTTCTTATATAATTTATTATATAGCTTATATAAATTATTTTTTTTTGTATTGTATTATAATATACGGATACAACTTTTATCAGCAATTCCATTTATATATTTATATAAAATTAAAATAAAGAAAGGACTTGAAAGAGATATCTCGAATCAAAATAGAAAAAAAAATAAAGAATATCTCTTTAAGTTTTTTTTTCAAAAAGGCCTTTTTTGATTTCCACGGCCTGGTCTGGTCAGTACCCAGCCGGGCCTTCTTTTTTTATCCCAA